AAAGGAAAATAACTTATTTTAAATGAAATAGGCTGTTTTCATCTAATTTTTTTTTTTTTTTTTTTTTTTATAGTTAATTTAATTAAACTTAGATAAGTAAACTGTATATAGGGTTAGTTTATTTGAGTAAATAAAATTAGTACATAAAATATTGTTAATTTTTTTTATAGTAGATAATATAAAATTCCAATATAGACATTTCCGAGAGTTAAAAGTACAACACATAGATAAATAGATAAATGAATACCAAAAATTTATTTTACATCAATAATATATACAAATGTCTAACAACAGATTATATTATATACTAATAAATTGATATAATTGTTATCCATCTCTGAATCTTAAGGCTTTTTTTTATATGATGATAGATATCTATTAATTAATTAAATATTTATATACATATATATATCTATAAATCTATACTTGGTATATCTTTAATTTATCTTAAATTATTATATAAATTATAAAAATTAAATAATAATAATAAATATTATAATGAATATTTATAATTATTATAATTATTTTTTAAATTATTATATTTAAAAAAAAAAAAAAAAAAAATTAGATTAAGGTTATATTTAATAAATATTCTTTTAATAATATTAATAATTTTTTATTATTTAATTTAATTTTTATTTCAATTATTAATTTATTTTTTTTTATTATTTATATGATATTTATTTAATCAGTTAAATGTATTATATTAGTATAATTTTTAATAGCTAAAGTTTTTTAAAACAGTTTAAATGAAATAGGCTGTTTTCATCTAATTTTTTTCAATGAAAAACGGTAAGTTATTTAGGGGATACTTGCTGCCTAGGGTCTAATTACCAATTTTTAGTTATTAAAATGATTATTTAATCTAATTATTAAAAGAATATTTATTAAATATAACCTTAATCTAATTTTTTGGGGTAATTTTATATCGTTATGGATTAATTTTTGTTATATGTTTATATAGTGAGCATTATTATTAATAATAATAATAATTTTTTGTTATTTAATTTAATTTTTATTTCAATTATTATTTTATTTTTTTTTGTTATTTATATAATATTTATTTAATAAATTAAATAAATTATATTGATCTAATTTTTAATAATTAAAGTTTGTTAAAAACAGTTTAAATGAAATAGGCTGTTTTCATCTAATTTTTTTCAATGAAAAACGGTAAATTATTTAGGGGATATTTACTGCATAGGCTCGAATTACCATTTTTTATTTATTATAATAATATTATTGTTTATTTTTTTTTTGATTAAAAAAGAATACTTAATAGGGGTATGGTTTTAGTTTTGTTTTATTAATCTTGAAAGATGAGTTAATATATAAAGTTTTATTTTAGCTTAAAATTTTATTATTGATTTGTTTTATATGTAAGTTTTTGCGTGTGTTTTTATTTATTTTAATAGTAGATAAATTTTATTTATATTCTCAGTAAATAGTTTTATTAATCAAGGAAACTTGGAAATAGTAATTTCATGTAGTATTGGCTAAATTTGTGCCAGCAGCCGCGGTTACACAAATAATGCAAATAAAATTTGATTGGTGTGAGTTAAAATGTATTTTTTTAAAATAAAGTTAGATTTGTTAGGTGAAATTTTAAATTTAATAATTTTTATGAAAATGTTTTTGAAGCTTGTAAATTTTAAGTATAAACTAGGATTAGATACCCTATTATTTAAAATGTAATTTAAACCACTAAGGTAGTAGTAGTTATGTTCTTGAAACTTAAAAAATTTGGCGGTATTTTAGTCTATTCAGAGGAACCTGTCCTGTAATTGATAATCCACGTTGAACCTTACTTGAATTTGTTTGTCAGTTTATATACCGTCGTTATCAGAATATTTTATTAGAAAAATAATTTTCTATAATTTTTATTAGATTTTATATCAGATCAAGGTGTAGCTTATGTTTAAGTAGAGATGGGTTACAATAACTTTAGTTAAATGAATCTAATTATGAAAGATTTTTAGTGAAGGTGGATTTGATAGTAAATTTTTAAAGATTGTGAGGTTGATTTTAGCTCTAGAATATGCACACATCGCCCGTCGCTCTTACTATTAAGGTAAGATAAGTCGTAACATAGTAGATGTACCGGAAGGTGTATCTAGAATGACAGTTTAAAGCTTATTTAGTAAAGCATTTCATTTACATTGAAAAGATTTTTGTGCAAATCAATATAAATTGAATAATATTTGTTTATTAATTTTATGATTTTTTGGATTAATATATTAAAAATAATTATATAATTTAATGTTTTAGTATCTTGTAGTGAAAAAATAATTATAATAATAGTTTATTAGTATTGTGAAAGGTTGTTGAAATAACTTGAAAAATTTTTGTTTTTAAAGAAAATTTAATTTATTGTACCTTGTGTATCAGGGTTTATCAAATAATTAATAATTATTTATTAATCTCGATTTTATAAGAGTTAATAGTTTATTAAAGTTAATGTGTTAAAATTATTTTAAATAAATTATTAGAAATGAAATGTTATTCGTTTATAAAGGTATCTAGTTTTTTTAGAAATAAATTTAATTTACAAGTTTTTGATTTTTTAGGTTATTTATTTAATTTAAAAATTTAATAACTTGACTATCTTAAGGGATAAGCTTTAAGATAAAGTATTAAAAATCAATAATTATGAATATAAAATGTATGCTTAGAATTAGTAATCATTAGTAAGTTTGTTATAAATTATTTTATTAATTGTATTATTTATTATATTTTAATTTTTTATAAAAATTTTTTTATTAATAAGCTATAGAAAGGAATAATGGTAGAATTAGTATATATTGTGTTGTGTTAATAATTATATGTGATAAGTTTATATAAAGAACTCGGCAAATTTTTTACTCGCCTGTTTAACAAAAACATGTCTTTTTGAGTTATTTTTAAAGTCTGACCTGCCCACTGAATTTTTTAAATGGCCGCAGTATTCTAACTGTGCAAAGGTAGCATAATCATTAGTCTTTTAATTGAAGGCTGGTATGAACGGTTGGACGAGGTATAAGCTGTTTCATATAAATTTACATTAGAATTTTATATTTTAGTCAAAAAGCTAAAATGTAGTTAAAAGACGAGAAGACCCTATAAATCTTTATATTTTATATGATTTAAGTTTTTTTGATTTGTTTTATTTTTATTGTATTAAATATTTTGTTGGGGTGATGTTAAAATTTGATGAACTTTTAATTTTTTTTTAAGTCATTAATTTATGAATTATTGATCCATTAGTAGTGATTATAAGATTAAGTTACTTTAGGGATAACAGCGTAATTTTTTTGGAGAGTTCTTATCGATAAAAAAGTTTGCGACCTCGATGTTGGATTAAGATATAGGTTTAGGTGTAGCCGCTTAAATGTTAAGTCTGTTCGACTTTTAAATTCTTACATGATCTGAGTTCAGACCGGCGTAAGCCAGGTTGGTTTCTATCTTTAATAAATTGTGATATCTTAGTACGAAAGGACCAGGTATTAAAATAATAATATTTTTAAATTAGAATTTTAATAATTTGGAACTATTTTGGCAGATTAGTGCAATAAATTTAGAATTTATTTATGTAATGGTTATATTACAGATAGTACTTGTTTTTTATAGAATTTATTTTATCTATTATTGGAAGATTAATTTTAGTTATTTGTGTTTTAGTTAGAGTAGCTTTTTTGACGCTTTTAGAGCGGAAGGTATTGGGATATATCCAGATTCGTAAGGGTCCTAATAAGGTGGGATTAATAGGAATTCCTCAGCCTTTTTGTGATGCAATTAAGTTATTTACTAAGGAACAAACTTATCCTCTTTTATCAAATTATGTTTCCTATTATTTTTCTCCTATTTTTTCTTTATTTCTTTCATTAGTTGCATGATTATGTATTCCTTTATTTGTTAAATTATATTCTTTTGATTTGGGTTTATTATTTTTTTTATGCTGTACTAGTTTAGGGGTTTATACAGTTATGGTGGCTGGGTGATCTTCTAATTCTAATTATGCGTTACTAGGGGGGCTCCGGGCTGTCGCTCAAACTATTTCTTATGAGGTTAGAATGGCTTTAGTTTTGTTATCATTTGTTTTTTTGATTGGGGGCTATAATATTTTGGATTTTTTTTATTATCAGAAAAGTATTTGATTTTTAGTAATTTTATTTCCTATTAGACTGGTTTGATTTTGTATTTGTTTGGCGGAGACTAATCGTACTCCATTTGATTTTGCGGAAGGAGAATCTGAATTAGTGTCTGGATTTAATGTTGAGTACAGAAGAGGGGGTTTTGCATTAATTTTTATAGCAGAATATGCTAGTATTTTATTTATGAGTATATTGTTTTGTGTAATTTTTTTGGGTTGTGATTTATTTAATTTATTATTTTATATTAAATTAACTTTTATTTCTTTTTTATTTATTTGGGCTCGTGGGACGCTTCCTCGATTTCGGTATGATAAATTGATGTATTTGGCTTGAAAGAGTTTTTTACCATTTTCATTAAATTTTTTATTGTTTATTATTGGGCTTAAGTTGTTGATGCTTTGTTACATATGGTTAATATAAATTAGTAAATAAAGTTAATAGAAAGGTTGATTTCTATCTTATGTTTTCAAAACATATGCTTATTCAAGCTCATTAACTAATTGATTAAGTTATCTCATCATTTGTTAATTAAAGGGTTAATAATATAATATAAGAAGTAGATAACGGTTAAAATTTGTCCTACTAAAACGTAAGGCTCTTCTACTGGTCGAGCTCCAATTCATGTTAGTAGAATTACGGTAACTACTATAGTTCAGAATAGAATTTTGTTGATAGGATAGAATTGGATTCCTCGGAATTTGCTTAAGTGGTAAAATGGGAGGATTATTAAAATAGCAATTGATAAGACTAGAGCAATCACTCCTCCTAATTTGTTAGGGATTGAGCGTAAAATTGCGTATGCAAACAGGAAGTATCATTCGGGCTGAATGTGTACTGGGGTTACTAGGGGATTAGCTGGGATGAAATTGTCAGGGTCTCCTAATAAGTAAGGATTAATGAGTGTTAATAATAGCAGTGCTGAGATTATTACAATAAATCCCATAATATCCTTGAATGAAAAGTATGGGTGGAATGGGATTTTATCAATATTAGAGTTTAATCCAATGGGATTATTTGATCCTGTTTGGTGAAGGAATAGCAGGTGGATTAGTGTTATTGCAAGTACAATAAAGGGTAAAATAAAATGGAACGTGAAGAATCGGGTAAGAGTTGCGTTATCTACGGCAAATCCTCCTCATACTCATTGTACTAAATCAATTCCTAGATATGGGATGGCAGATAGTAGATTTGTAATAACTGTTGCTCCTCAGAAAGATATTTGACCTCAAGGTAGGACGTACCCTATAAATGCTGTTGCTATTACTAAAAATAAAATTAATACTCCGACTAATCATGTAGGGGTAAATAAATAAGATCCGTAATATATTCCTCGTCCTACGTGTAGGTAGATGCAAATGAAGAAAAATGATGCACCGTTAGCGTGTAGAGTTCGTAATAATCATCCGTAATTTACGTCTCGGCAAATGTGATTTACTCTGTTAAAGGCTAAATTGATATCAGCTGTGTAGTGTATGGCTAAAAATAATCCTGTTAGAATTTGAATGATTAAACATAATCCTAGTAGAGAGCCAAAATTTCACCATCCGGAGATGTTTACAGGGGCGGGCAGATCTACTAAAGCATTATTTGCAATTTTAAATAGGGGGTGTTGGGTTCGTAATGGTTTGTTCATTAGTTTATTTGTCGTAGAGGTCCGTAGAATAATTTAGTAATTTTTACTACTGCGATAAGAGTAATTAATAAATAATTTATTAGTAGGATTGTAATAATATTTGTTGGAAAGTTGTATAATTTATTTAGGTTTAAGGCATTTTCTGTTAGAAAAATATTTAGGTTGTAATTATTTTGTGTTTCTAAGGTTGTTAAGAAGGGTGCAATAGAAGTCTTATCTGTTAATGCAAAAATTAATATTAGTGTTATTATAATAATTAGACTTATTAATCTTAATTTTATAGATAATGAGAATATTTCATTTGAAGCTAGGGATGTTACATAAATAAATAGTACTAGCATTCCCCCCAAGAAAATTAAAAATAGGATGTATGAAAATCAAAAACTTTTTGCTATTAATCCTGTTAATAAACAGATTTGTAGGGTTTGAATTAGTAGTATTAATCCTATAGCTAAGGGGTGATTTATTTGAATGAAAATGAATCTGGAAATTAATGTTGAGGAGTATAAAAATAGTTGTATTATATCAGGAGGTAGTTTAATTAAAATATTAATTTTGGGGATTAATGATAAGGTAATTTCTTTTCTCTTGAAGTTTTAAAAGAATAATTCTTATTTTTGATTTACAAGACCAATGTTTTTATTAAACTACTAAAACTAATGATAATAAGATTATATTGAGGATTGCCTTGTTTTTTATTTTTAATAGGGGCTTTTGTGTTTGTTTCTAATCGTAAACATTTACTTTCTATACTGTTGAGTTTGGAATATATTGTACTAAATTTATTTTTTTTATTATTTATTTTTTTAAATTTGATAGATTATAGCAGATTTTTTAGTATAATATTTTTAACTTTTAGAGTCTGTGAAGGTGCTTTAGGTCTTTCGATTTTAGTGTCAATAATTCGTACACATGGAAATGATTACTTTCAATCATTTAATGTTTTACAATGTTAAAATTAATTATAATAATACTTTTTATTAGACCTATTTGTTTTGTAAATGGGTTGTTTTGAATGGTTCAAAATTTGTTGTTTATTGTTACATTTTTATTTATTTTGTTTAATTATTGTACAAATTATTTTGTAAACATTACTTATTTTATGGGATATGATGTTATTTCTTATGGTTTGATTTTGTTGAGATTTTGAATTTGTACTTTGATGTTAACAGCTAGTGAGTCTGTCAATAAGTATAATAATTATAGGGAATTATTTTTATTTAATGTGTTGATTTTATTAATTTTTTTAGTTTTAACATTTAGAAGAATGAATTTATTTATGTTTTATTTATTTTTTGAAAGAAGATTAATTCCTACATTGTTTTTAATTTTGGGTTGGGGGTATCAACCGGAGCGGTTACAAGCAGGCGTATATCTATTGTTTTATACATTACTGGTTTCTTTACCTATATTAGTAGGTATTTTTTATTTATATAGTAGTTTAAATATTATGGATTTTTATTTATTGGGGAATTATTTATTTAATTATGATCTTTTATATTTATCTTTAATTTTAGCATTTTTAGTTAAAATACCTATATTTTTAGTTCATTTGTGACTTCCTAGGGCTCATGTTGAAGCACCAGTTTCAGGGTCTATAATTTTAGCTGGGATTATATTAAAATTAGGGGGCTATGGTTTGTTGCGGGTATTTTCTTTTTTACAATTTAGAGGAATTAAATATAATTATGTGTGAGTTAGTATTAGATTAGTAGGTGGGGTTTTAATTAGTTTGGTGTGTTTACGTCAAACTGATTTGAAGGCTTTGATTGCTTATTCTTCTGTTGCTCACATAGGTATTGTATTGGGGGGATTAATAACGTTAACTTATTGAGGTCTTTGTGGTTCTTACACTTTAATAATTGCTCATGGTCTTTGTTCTTCGGGGCTATTTTGTTTAGCCAATATTACATATGAACGGTTGGGGAGTCGAAGATTATTAATTAATAAGGGGTTATTAAATTTTATACCTTCTATAACTTTATGATGGTTTTTATTAAGTGCGTGTAATATAGCTGCTCCTCCTTCATTAAATTTATTAGGGGAAGTTTCTTTATTAAATAGAATCGTTAGATGGTCTTGGGTTACTATAGTGGCTTTATCTTTATTGTCTTTTTTTAGAGCTGCATACACTTTATATTTATATTCTTATAGACAGCACGGTAAGGTGTTTTCTGGGGTTTATTCTTTTAGTGGGGGTAAGATTCGAGAATATTTTTTATTATTTCTTCATTGGTTTCCTTTAAATTTGTTAATTTTAAGGAGAGATATTTGTTTGTTTTGGCTTTAATTGATCTAGATAGTTTATTTAAAATATTGATTTGTGGTGTCAATGATATGATTAGTCATTTTAGATCGTGAAATATTTATCAATTTGTAGAATTAGATTTTTAACATTAGTTTCTATTAGATTAACTTGTTTTTTATCTAGTTTAGTATATTTATTAAATGATTATGTTATTTTTTTGGAGTGGGAAGTGGTTAGATTGAATTCGGTTAGAATTGTGATGACCTTTTTATTTGATTGAATAAGTTTATTATTTATATCTTTTGTTTTATTAATTGCTTCTTTGGTAATTTATTATAGAAGGGAGTATATATCAGGGGATATAACTATAAATCGTTTTATTATGTTAGTTCTTATATTTGTATTATCAATAATATTATTAATTATTAGTCCTAATTTGGTTAGAATTTTATTGGGTTGAGATGGATTAGGGCTAGTTTCTTATTGTTTAGTAATTTATTTTCAAAATGTTAAGTCTTATAATGCTGGTATACTTACAGCACTTTCTAATCGAATTGGGGATGTAGCTTTTTTATTAGCTATTGCTTGAATATTAAATTACGGGAGTTGAAATTATATTTTTTATTTGGAAGTTATAAGGAATAGCTTTGAGATAGAAATTATTGGAATATTAATTATGTTAGCGGCTATAACTAAAAGTGCCCAAATTCCTTTTTCTTCTTGGCTACCTGCGGCAATGGCTGCTCCTACGCCGGTTTCTGCTTTAGTTCATTCTTCTACTTTGGTTACTGCTGGGGTTTATTTATTAATTCGGTTTAATGTTTTATTAAGAGGTAGTTGATTAGGCAATTTGTTACTTTTATTGTCTGGGTTAACTATGTTTATGGCTGGATTAGGTGCTAATTTTGAATTTGATTTAAAGAAAATTATTGCATTGTCTACTTTGAGACAGTTAGGTTTAATAATAAGTATTTTATCAATAGGTTTTTATAAACTGGCCTTTTTTCATTTATTAACTCATGCTTTATTTAAGGCCTTGCTGTTTATGTGTGCTGGAGCAATTATTCATAATATAAATAATTCTCAAGATATTCGATTGATAGGGGGGTTGGGGGTTTATATGCCTTTGACTTCTGGATGTTTTAATGTTGCTAACTTAGCTTTGTGTGGGATACCTTTTTTAGCGGGGTTTTATTCAAAGGATATAATTTTAGAAATTGTTTCTTTAAGTTATATTAATATGTTTTCTTTCTTTTTGTATTTTTTTTCTACTGGGCTAACTGTTTGTTATTCTTTTCGGCTGGCTTATTATTCAATGACTGGTGAATTAAATTGTGGTTCTTTAAATATGCTTAATGATGAAGGATGAGTGATGCTTCGCGGGATAAGCGGGTTGTTGTTTATAAGAATTATTGGTGGTAGAATGCTGAGATGATTGATTTTTCCTACTCCCTATATAGTTTGTTTGCCTAGTTATTTGAAGTTGTTAACTTTATTTGTTTGTATTCTTGGAGGTGTGATGGGTTATTTAATTTCAAATGTTTCTGTGTTTTATTTTAATAAGTCTTTAAATAGCTATTTGAGTAGTTTTTTCTTTGGTTCGATGTGATTTATACCCTATATTTCTACTTATGGAGTGGTTAAATATCCTTTGGTTTTAGGGGGGGATATTTGTAAATCCTTTGATCAGGGTTGATCTGAATTTTTTGGGGGACAAAATTTATATGGTGAATTAACTAGATTGTCTAAATCTATAACTGTTATACACAATAATAGTTTAAAGATTTATCTTTTATTATTTGTTTTATGAATTATTTTCTTGTTTTTCTTTTTGATATTTTATCTAAATAGCTTAAGTTAAGAGCATAACATTGAAGATGTTAGGGTAATTGTTATAATTTTTGGATATAGTGAATAAATAATAGTAATTTATAAAAATATTGAAATTTTGTTTTTACAATGAAAATGTAATGTTTTTGTTAAACTATATAAATAGAAGTACAAATGGAGTTTAACCATTAAAAGATAAAAGTTAGCAGCTTTTTCTTGGGCGTCATACTTCCTTAATTGGAGATAAATCTCAGTTCTATCATTAACAGTGATAAGCCTCTTTTTGGCTTCAATTAAAAAGAATATTTATTAAATATAGAATAAGGGTATTTTGGTACCTAAAATTAGGTCGAAACTAATTGCAATATATCGCTTCATATTCTTTTAAGGTAGATTGAATATTCAATACTTTTTGAATGCAAATCAAATGTTATAATTAACTACAACCCTAATTTGATCAATTTAATATTCCTTGGTTTCATTCGTGGTATAGTCCAATAATTAAAATAATAATAAAAATAATTGATGTTCTGGTTCAAATTAATAGGTTTGAAACTGAAATAATTAGAATTATTGGTAAAATTAGGGCGATTTCTACGTCAAAAATTAAGAAGATAATGGTGATTAAGAAAAATCGTAATGAAAAAGGTAGGCGTGAAGATGATTTGGGGTCAAATCCGCATTCAAATGGTGAACATTTTTCTCGGTCTGTTAATGCTTTTTTGGAAAGTGTGGATGCTAAAATTATTACAACACTTGTGATAATAATAAGAATAGATGCTATAATGATTACTGAAAATATTATCTGTACTACTTTATTAGTAGTCCTTATGATTGGAAGTCAAATATACTTATATACTATACAGATAATTAATTAACCTCCTCATCAATAAATTGAAATATACAGGAAAAGTCAGACGATATCAACAAAATGTCAGTATCAGGCAGCTGCTTCAAATCCGAAATGGTGTGTTTTAGAAAAATGGTTGTTTAAGTGTCGGATTAAACATACTAATAGGAATGTTGTTCCGATTAGTACGTGAATTCCGTGGAATCCTGTTGCCATGAAAAATGTAGAGCCGTAAACGGAGTCGGCGATGGTGAAGGGGGCTTCGATATATTCGTACGCTTGAAGGATTGTGAAATATACTCCTAGTAGTACTGTAAAAAATAGTCCTTGGGTTGCTTGAGAGTGATTACCTTCTATTAATCTGTGGTGAGCTCATGTTACAGTAATTCCGGATGATAACAGGATTGCTGTATTTAATAAGGGAATCTGGAATGGGTTAAAGGGTTGAATACCGGCGGGAGGCCATATAGCCCCTAGTTCAATAGCTGGCGATAATCTACTATGAAAGAAGGCCCAAAAAAATGATAAGAAAAATAATACTTCTGATAAGATAAATAAAATTATTCCTCATCGTAGTCCTAGGGTTACCGGGAGTGTGTGGAGGCCTTGAAATGTTCCTTCTCGGGAAACATCTCGTCATCATTGATATACTGTTAAAATGGTGATTATATTTCCTAATAAAAATAGTGAAATATCATATTGATGAAATCATTTAACTAATCCTGAAACGGATGTTATAGCTCCAATTGCTCCTGTTAAAGGTCAGGGGCTATAATCCACTAAGTGAAAGGGGTGGTTTGAGTGTGTTGACATTAGTTTACTTCTCTAGAGTATAAAGTTCTTAAAACTGCAAATACATATGATTGGATAATTGCAACTGCTGATTCAAGTACTAAAAGTGCGATTTGTCCTATTAATAGAAGTGAAACAATTGCATATGATAGGGAAGGGCCGGTGTTTCCTAAAAGTGTTAAGAGTAAATGTCCTGCAATTATGTTTGCAGCTAATCGAACGGCTAGAGTTCCTGGTCGGATGATATTACTAATAGTTTCAATACATACTATAAAAGGTATTAGTACGGCGGGGGTTCCTTGTGGGACTAGGTGTGCGAATATATGTTGGGTGTGATTGATTCAACCATATAGTATGAAACATAGTCATAGAGGTAGGGCTAAGGTTAAAGTTAAAGTTAGGTGGCTTGTTCTAGTGAAGATATAAGGGAATAGTCCTATAAAATTATTAAATAAGATTAAAGAAAATAATGATACGAAAATGAATGTGGAACCTGAGTGTCCTGATGGTCCTAATAAAGTTTTAAATTCTTTGTGAAGTGTTATTAAAATAGAGTTTCAGAAGATATGTCATCGTGATGGTATTAATCAGTATCTTGAGGGAATTAGCAATAATCCAAGAAATGTACTTATTCAATTTAATGATAGATTGAAGATGCTTGAAGAGGGGTCAAATACAGAGAATAAATTTGTTATCATTTTCAGTTTAGAGATGAAGTTAAGTGCTTTTTTGAAATTTGTGATGTAGGTGTTTGAGGGATTATTGAGTAGTAATTTATTATACTAAATAAAATAAAAGTAATTGAAAAGATGAGGAATAAGCTTAATCAACCAATTGGTGCTATTTGTGGGATTAAAAAATATTGAGCGTTCAATAATTTTAGTTTGACATACTAAGGTTATACTTTTAACTAATTTTTTTTCATTAGAAGTAAGTGCTAATTTACTATAAAATGGTTTAAGAGACCAGTACTTGCTTTCAGTCATCTAATGATGATTTATAGATTAGCTCTATTAGTAATTCATTTAATGAAATTATTTACAGGGATTCTTTCGATTACAATTGGTATAAATCTGTGATTAGCTCCGCAAATTTCGGAACATTGTCCATAAAATAATCCAGGTCGGTTTATTAAAAAATTTGTTTGGTTTAATCGACCAGGTGTTCCGTCAACTTTTACTCCTAGGGCAGGTACTGTTCAAGAATGGATTACGTCGGCCGCTGTTACTAAGATTCGGATTTGAGAATTTATAGGTAAAATTACTCGATTGTCTACGTCGAGTAAGCGGAATCCGTCTTCGGGTAATTCATTTGTTGGAGTTATATAGGAGTCAAATTCTACATTTATGAAATCTGAATATTCGTAACTTCAGTATCATTGATGTCCAATGGTTTTTAAAGTTACTGATGGTTCGTTAATTTCGTCAAGTAAGTAAAGTAATCGAAGAGAGGGGAAGGCAATAAATAGTAAAATAATAGCTGGAAGAATTGTTCAAATTACTTCAATGGTTTGTCCGTGCAGAAGATTTCGGTTTGTGTAGGCGTTAAAAAATAATATAAATATTAAGTAGCCCACTAATGCGGTAATTATTACTAAAATTATTAAGGCGTGATCGTGAAAGAAAGTGAGTTGTTCTATAAGAGGGGAGGCTCTGTCTTGAAGACCAAGTGCAGCTCATGTTGACATTAGTTTCTAATAAAAGTAAAATACTTTATATATGGAGCTTAAATCCATTGCACTAATCTGCCATATTAGAAATTAGTTAAAAGAGGAAGTTCTGAATAACTGTGTTCGGCTGGGGGGGTGTTTTGTAGTCATTCGATTGAAGAACTAAGTTGTATAGGGTAAATAACTTGGCGTTGAGTTACTAATCTTTCTCAGATAATGAATAAAAAGAAAAGGATTCCTAATAATGAAATAGAAGAACCAATAGTAGAAACTACATTTCATGTAGTGTATGCGTCTGGGTAATCAGAATATCGTCGGGGCATGCCGGCGAGTCCGAGGAAATGTTGGGGGAAGAAAGTTAAATTTACTCCAATAAATATAATAATAAATTGGCTTTTTAGTCAGCTGGGGTTTAAAACTAGTCCTGTAAATAGTGGATATCAGTGTACAAATCCTGCTATGATAGCGAATACGGCTCCTATAGATAGAACATAGTGGAAATGGGCTACTACATAATAAGTGTCATGTAGGATAATATCTACTGAAGAGTTAGCTAGTACAACTCCGGTTAGTCCCCCTACTGTAAATAGGAATACAAACCCTAGGGCCCACAATATGGCTGGAGAATAATTTAATTGTGTTCCGTGTAGAGTGGCTAATCAACTGAAAATTTTAATTCCGGTAGGTACGGCAATAATTATAGTAGCTGAAGTGAAATATGCTCGAGTGTCAACATCTATTCCGACAGTGAATATATGGTGAGCTCATACAATAAATCCTAGTAATCCAATTGCTAGTATTGCGTAAATTATTCCCAATGAACCGAATGTTTCCTTTTTACCGGATTCTTGGCTGATAATATGTGAAATTATTCCGAATCCCGGTAAAATTAAAATATAAACTTCAGGGTGTCCGAAGAATCAAAATAAATGTTGGTAAAGAATAGGGTCTCCCCCTCCTGCTGGGTCAAAGAAAGAGGTATTTAGGTTTCGGTCTGTTAGAAGTATTGTGATTGCTCCCGCTAATACCGGTAAGGAAAGCAATAATAATAGTGCTGTTAATACTACTGCTCAAACAAATAAAGGTATTCGGTCAAATGTGATTCCTGTAGATCGTATATTGATAACTGTGGTGATAAAATTTACAGCCCCTAAAATGGAGGAGATACCTGCTAAATGTAAGGAGAAGATTGCTAGGTCTACAGAAGCTCCCCCATGGGCGATAATTGAGGAAAGGGGAGGGTAAACTGTTCAACCTGTACCAGCCCCATTTTCCACTATGCTGCTGACTAATAGTAGGGTGAGGGATGGTGGTAGGAGTCAGAAACTTATGTTATTTATTCGGGGGAATGCTATATCTGGAGCTCCTAGTATTAGGGGCACTAGTCAGTTTCCAAATCCTCCGATTATAATGGGTATTACTATAAAGAAAATTATTACAAAGGCGTGAGCTGTTACAATAACGTTATAGATTTGGTCATCACCAATTAAGGCTCCGGGATGTCCTAGTTCAGCTCGGACTAAAATTCTAAGAGATGTTCCTACTATACCTGCTCAGGCTCCGAAGATAAAATATAATGTTCCGATATCTTTATGATTTGTTGAAAAAAGCCATTGTTGCGATTAAATGGCTGAAGATTAGGCGATAGATTGTAAATCTATTTATAAGAATTTATTCTTTTTAATCAGGGCTTTATAGTCAATAATGATATTAGACTGCAATTCTAAAGGAGTAAGATTTTACTAAGGCTTAAAAGATTTATACTTATATTTATAACTTTGAAGGCTATTAGTTTTTTTAACTTAAAGCCTTATGAAAATTATAAGAATAAATATCCTAAAGATACTAGCGTTAGTCTGAATGTAGAAATAAACGTGAGGGTTAGTATAGTTGTGAAAGAGGTGTTGTTAATAAATGTAGCTGTGACTCAATTGTTTTCATAGTAATTTAGTATAAATGCCGCAAAACACAGCCGTAGATAGAAAAATAAGGTAATTAGGGTTATTACTGTTAAAATGGTTATAAGGACATATTGGTTATTTATAACTAAAAGTTGGATAACTAATCATTTTGGTAAAAATCCAATAAACGGGGGTAGTCCCCCTAAAGACAGCAGGTTAAAGAATAATAAAAATTTTAATGTTTTTGAGTTGAAAAAGGAGTTAAAAAGTTGATTGATGTGGAATATTTTGAAATTGTTTAGGATAAAAATTAAGCTAAATGATAGGAATGTGTAGAATGAGAAGTAAATTAATCATATTGATTCGTTAGCTTGTATGGCGGCGAGCATTCATCCCAGGTGATTAATTGATGAAAATGCTATTAACTTTCGTAGTGATGTTTGATTTAATCCCCCTAAAGAGCCAACAATTGTGGATAGGATAATTACTAAGGTAATAAAATTATTTTGTGTTACATAAGAAATTAGTATAAGGGGGGCAATTTTTTGTCAAGTTATTAAAATTAAGGCATTTATTCATGAAAGACCTTCTATTACATTTGGGAATCAAAAATGAAAGGGAGCAGCTCCGCTTTTTAACAATAGGGAAGATGTAATAATAAGGTCATTATACACGGGGGTTTCTTGGTTAATAGGGAAATTATTCAGGTATCTTATTATAATAGCGAACAATAAAACTGCGGAGGCCATTGCTTGAGTTAAGAAGTACTTTAGAGAGGCTTCTGTAGACATTAAATTATTATTATTTATTAGGGGGATAAAAGCTAATAAATTAATTTCTAAACCTATTCAAGCACCTAATCAAGAATTAGATGAGACAGTAATTATTGTTCCTATTATTAAAATAAAAAAGAATATAATTTTCGCTGAATTATTAAAAATTAAAAAGAAAAGGATTAGAACCTTTATAAATGGGGTATGAACCCAGTAGCTTAATTAGCTTATCTTTTTAGGTATGTTTTGGTGTATGATGCACAAAAGTTTTTGATACTTTTAGAAATAGTTTAATTCTATTAAATATAATGAATGTAATCTTATTACATAATTTACCCTATCAAGGTAACCCTTTTGTCAGGCAATTCATT